CTAAAAATACTTATGAATTTTCGAAATGTAATGACTAGAAGAGCTAGTGATAATAATGATCCGCATAAAAGAGCTGCATAGCCCAATACCATCATACTTACGTGCATCATTAACCAATGGGATTGGAGAGCTGGTACTAATATTTCGGATTGATGCATTTCAGTTAAAAGACCCGAAGTAGCAAAACCTTGGGTAAAAATAGCACTTGGCGCGGTTATTGCCTTTAAATAGTTTTTATACTTTTTAAAATACGGAACCATATGAATAATGGAGAAACTCCATGAAAGAAAGATTAATGATTCATATAAATTACTTAATGGTAAATATCTCAAATAAATCCAACGAGTCATTAATAATCCTGTTATACAGAAAAAAGTAGTCATCATCCCCTTTTCTAACGAATCATATAGTCCTATGATTTCATCGACTAATAAGGTTATCAAATGAATTGTAATTACAATTGAAACGACTGAAAAGGATATATGAGTTAATATATGCTCTAAAGTTGAAAATATCATAAAAAAATTTAAATTAAAAAAGGAAGGTTTCTCAATTTCAATTATAGGATAGGAATTGAAATCGGGAATTGAATTCAGTATAGGACTTACTCTTTTAGGAGATGTCATGCCGCCACTCGGACTCGAACCGAGATGCTCTAGCACTGCTTCCTAAGAGCAGCGTGTCTACCGATTTCACCATAGCGGCTTGTTCGAAATTATAATAACCTATTTTTATTCAATCGTCGAGATTGAAGTAGTCAATTCAATGCCATATGCAATATATATATATAATATATATTTAGGAAAGATTAAAATTGCTGAATAAAAACTTTTTATTAGAATTTTACCGTAACGCTTTCAATAATCCTTATTTTTATTGGTCTATTTTTTATTATAGTGTTATAGTCTTCGTTTTATTTAACTTAAAAATGGGATTTGAAAATACTTTATTATTTTATGCTCGAATAAAATCTAATAACTGGTGCAACTTGATAGTTATAACCTCAATTTATGGATTGAACTCAAAACGTTCTTTCTCATTTTTAATTTTTTAATAATTCATTTCTTAATGATTTATTTTATGAATCTCAAAAAATGCATTTTTTCGATGACATAAAAATCCTATTTTTATGTATCACAATTTTGTTGATACATGCAGGGGATTGTAACTCTTTGCATAGCTTTGTATTAAATGTCAGTGTTTGTTTTAATTGTGTAGAGAATTTGTTTACCAAACAAATTAATTCAATATTGAATATTGGTAGGTTTTGGACTAGGCTAGGGGATATTATGTAATAAAAAATTTCAATTTCTAGCCTAAGTAAATCCTATTTTTAGTATAATCACTTAAAAAAAGGTTTTTCTTAATTGGCTTAAATGAAAAATAAATTAAAAATTAGGGGTATATCCTAATAAATTAGGGGTATATATCCTAATAATAAGTTATAGAAAGAATAGTTTAGAAAGTTATAAAACACATCTTAAACTTAATTAATTAGTTTCAACAACCTATTAGTTTTGACTACAAATTTTATATTATATATTTTCTTCTATATTATTTTAATAAATAGATTTATATATTTTAAATCTATTAAATAGATTTATAGTTATGCTTTTACAGTATAAAATAATATAAATAAATAATATAAATAAAAGAGAAAGGTTTTTTATTATTGAATCGATGGGGATTCTTATTTTCCCCACCCTAAAAACAATAAAGCCTACTCAAAAGAAAGGTTAATCTTGTGCTTGCGTTTATTCTTTTTTCAAACAAAGAAGTATAGTATTATACTTTAAATTTAGTAGACACAAGAATCCTTTTTTTATTTTTATTATAAAAGCGAAACTAATTCAATTTAATATTGCTATTGATCGGGTCAAAACATTAGAGAATACCCAGTTTTCCTTTTATTTCTATTTAGATATTTTTTATTATCTATATATTTAGATAAATATATATTTATCTATATTAATACATTATATAATATAAGTTAATATATATTATAATATATATTATAATTTATAATATAATTATATTATATTATATAAGTTAATGAATATAATTATAAGTTAATATAATTTATAATTTTTATAATTTTTTTAGTATTATTTAAAATTAATTATTTATATAAATAAAGTATTTAATTATATAAATTAAGTATAAAGTATTAATTTGCATTCTAAAATTCTAAAAGTATTAATATTTAATTAATATTTATTATAATAATTATAATATAATACAAATTTTAATTTTTAGAAATTTTTTAACTTATAAAATAAAATACAACTTATAAATAAAGAAATTCTAAAAAATTTCCAATTATAAACAAATTAGACTGACTGTCTTTCGAGCCAGAACAACTCAAATTATTCTTTAATTATTTATTTGTTGGATAAAAAAAACTTTTTGAATTCCTTGTAGAAAGAGATTTACCTAACGAAAAAGCTTTCAATGCTGCCCAATATCCTTTCTTTTTCCAAATATTTTTACGAATCCGCTTTTTTGAGATAGAAGTACGTTTTTTCGGAACTGCCATTAAAAATTATAATAAGTATTTAATTGCTATAGTTGGATGTCAAAGACATCTATTGTTCAAAACCAATTGTTCTTTATTTTTATTATTAATTATCTAGTTATCTATTTATTTTCTAGATTGTACTCCCTTCATAAAAATATAAATATAGAAAATCGCGTAACTAAATACTAAATAAAATAATAGTACTGGGAACAAAATAATAAAAAAAAAATCATTTTCTATTCCATACAATATCGAATAATTCATATTTATTTTATTGGTCCTCTTCTATACTCATTCAAATCCATATCTATAAAATTTGCTATGCCGTATAAATCTAATTAATTAACGTTGATATGATAATCAAATAAAAACAAAAAAAAATACAAACAAAAAGACTATACCTCTCTTTATATCTCTGTTTTATATCTCTGTCTAGTTTCTTTTTTTTTGTCGTCCTACATTGATTTATACAGGTAATAAAAAGAGCAAAAATACAATACATAATAAAAAACATCCAAAGTTTTACTAAACCAAGCCCTAATTAATTAATATTTTTTTTCTATTAATTAGAAAATTTAATTGGTCAAGCTCGCAAAAAGAGCAAGAGTATATCTAATTTTAATTTTAAAATGTGCAAGAGACTAGTACTTAATCTGTTATCTGTTAAAAACTAAAAACGCCAAGATAAATAATTTTCTAAAAGCTATTTTAGTAATTCCTCTTTTTTTTTTTATGTAAAGTCAAGTTTTGGATGTCATAGTTTGTAGATCAGAGCCTGTCCTAAAAATATAAAAGTCTTTTATTACAATAATCTTACAATAAAAGACAATCAATCAGTTCCAAAATCAATTGGTTAATGATTTGAAATAACCCAAAAAAGAAATAACTTTTTGGGGATAAGTTATGGTTTTTTTTATGATTCAGATCAAATACTGCTTTTGGTGTAATTATTTGTCTTTGCTCTATCAATATATATAAATTAGTGTAATACGAAATAATAATGAAAATGGAAATTTTCATTTTTTGGATCTTCATCAAACTTTACTTAATAATAATTGAATTGTAATACAAAGTACTAGTTTTTTTTTCAATAGTAATTTCTTCATATCATTTGACGAATTTTAACTTCTTGATTTTAAATATTTAAATTCAAATAGTTGAAAAAGATTCAGAATAATTATAAAATTCGATATTTTGTTTATTTGAATTTTTTATTTTATTAACTGACCCCTTTCATTTCACTTTCATTTCAAAAGAAATAAGAGCCGGTAAATCAGAACCAATTAATTAAGATAAAAATAAAAAGACTTTTTTATTTATTTTTATGGAATATATATATCAATATTTCTGGATTATAACTTTCATCTCACTTCCTGTTCCTATATTAATAGGAGTAGGACTTCTACTTTTTCCAACGGCAACAAAAAGTCTTCGCCGTATGTGGGTTTTTCCAAGTGTTTTATTGTTAAGTATAATTATGCTTTTTTCAACCTATCTAGCTATTCAACAAGTAAATAACCCTTCTATATATCTATCTATATGGTCTTGGACTATAAATAATGACTTTTCTTTAGAATTTGGCTATTTAGTTGACCCACTTACTTCTATTATGTTAATATTAATTACTACTGTTGGAATTTTGGTTCTTATTTATAGTGACAATTATATGTCTCATGATCAGGGATATTTGAGATTTTTTGCATATATGAGTTTTTTCAATACTTCAATGGTAGGATTGGTTACTAGTTCTAATCTCATACAAATTTATTTTTTTTGGGAATTGGTTGGAATGTGTTCTTATCTATTAATAGGTTTTTGGTTTACACGACCTACTGCAGCGAATGCTTGTCAAAAAGCGTTTGTCACTAATCGCGTCGGAGATTTTGGTTTATTATTAGGAATTTTAGGTTTTTATTGGATAACGGGCAGTTTAGAATTTCGGGATTTGTTTGAAATATTCAATAACTTGGTTTATAATAATGAAGTTAATCTTTTATTTGCTACTTTGTGTGCCTTTCTATTATTTGCTGGTGCAATTGCTAAATCTGCCCAATTTCCCCTTCATGTATGGTTACCCGATGCTATGGAAGGGCCTACCCCTATTTCAGCTCTTATACATGCTGCTACTATGGTAGCAGCTGGAATTTTTCTTGGAGCTCGGCTTCTTCCGCTTTTCATAGTTATGCCTTATATAATGAATCTAATAGCTTTATTAGGTATAATAACATTACTTTTAGGAGCCACTTTAGCCTTTGCTCAAAAGGATATTAAGAGAGGTTTAGCTTATTCTACAATGTCTCAATTGGGTTATATGATGTTGGCTCTAGGTATGGGTTCTTATCGGGCTGCTTTGTTTCATTTGATTACTCATGCTTATTCCAAAGCATTGTTGTTTTTAGGATCTGGATCTATTATTCATTCAATGGAAAGTATTGTTGGATATTCTCCAGATAAAAGCCAGAATCTGGTTCTTATGGGAGGT